CAAGTTTGGGTCTTAAGGTCAAATTTCGAAAAAGTAGTTCGCTTGGGCTAATCCACGGTCCATTATAATATGTCTCCAAAGGTTCCAGAACTTGTCGGACGAACCAATCCTCATCACTCGAATTCACTAGGGGTAGGTCTAAGTCTTCATTCATTCCCATCCAATTCAAATAACTGTCTTTGTCTTTTTTTTGATTGGTGGGCGGCTCGATTGGTGCTTGTATCGGAATCATATATCTAAACGGAAGTGATGGAACTGATGGATAAGGCTCCAGCCAAATCTCATCACCTTTCTTATCCCTCAAAAAGCTATCTATCGCGGCCACTAAATCGACTCCAAAAATGTCTTCCACCGAATAAGAAGGCTCTCGCTTAAGTGGATCATTCAGATAATACTTGACAAACATCCCCTCTGGTATACCACATAATTCGTCTTTCTGTTTAGAAATATAGGAGTCCTTCTTAGTTTCAGACGAAATAAATTTATATGCTAAAAGATCATATCTATAGTTTTTTTCCAACTTATTTTTTTGTTTTTTTAATGAATCTACATTTTGTTCTTTCTTTTTAGGCCTATTTTGTTCTTTCTTTTTAGGCCTATTTTGTTCTTTCTTTTTAGGCCTATGGCGATTGAAATAATTGAAATCTTTCAAATATTTCAAATTGAAATATTTCAAATATTTCTTGAAATATTGCAATCGCTTTCTCTCTTTTAATTTAGCTTTTAATCGAGACCATCTCCACTTAGATAAAGTGTAGTGAGAATGACCTCTTAACCAGTTTTTCCATGGATTCGTTCGAAAATTTCGAAGTTTCTTATTCTTTAATTCGGAATGAAAGATTCCTTGTCTTTCAAAAGATTCCTTTATCTCAGTCTTCAGAAAAAAAGACGTTCCGCGATATTGAAGAACAGATCTTAACTTATCACTAACTTGGCTTTGTGATAATTTGTAAAATACATATGCTTGTGACAGGGAAGATAAATCTGGCGAGACAAATAATTTCAGAAAATCCTTACTCAAACTAATTCTTTTTTTCTTTTTTTCAGTATTGTAAATGTCTTTACCCAAAATTTTGTTTATGAAATGTATTCTAATTATATTAATGGTACATAGAACGATATCTAGGCATATTTGGTATATTTTTTCAATCAAACATTTTTGAAAATAATTCAATTTATTTATTAATCGAACCTTTCTTCTTTTGAAAATTTTCAAAATATTTTTTGGTGATTCTCCATTTTTATTTAGTCCGGGAGTTACTTTTATTTTTTCATTTCTAATTATTTCGATTTGATTTTTTATTGTGTTTGTTTTATCAATCAGATTTTTTATTTGTTCTTCCGAATTTGGCAAAGCTGAGTCCTGAATTATCTCATTGCTGATTATAGAATCTTTTTCTTTTTTAGTTTCACTCGATTCATCTACTTTTTTGGAACGTTCTTTTCTTTGTCTTGTTAGAACTAGAACCCTTTTGTTAAGCCGTTTGACAAATTTTATTATAACCTTGATACATTTTATTATAACCTTGATACATTTTCTTAGAACCTTGATACATTTTCTTAGAACTACAAAATAGATCTTTGACCTTCTTAGGAAGATCCAAAAGTTTTCACCTATTGGCTTTAGTTCGTCAAAAATGGGCGAAAAAAAACGTTCAAAGGACCGTTCCTCTACCGGATCACCAAACGGATAGTCAGTTAGTCCCCACCATAAAGGCATTATATAAAGATCGCCAAAGTCGTCCTTGATTGACTTTGCGGGATCATCCGGTGTGTGCCAAGCTTTCAAAGAAAAAGGATTTATAACTTTGATCTGAAAACCGTCCTCGAACCAATACTCCGGCCAATTAGTCCACGGTGTTCCCTCGGGTAGAAGACCACCGTCATGGGTGGCTAGTAGATAAACCTCGCGTTGCCAGTCCTCGAAATCCTCAGACCACTCGGGCTTTTGCACTAATAAGAAACGTAAACTATTTTTCAGTATTATCAATAAAGGCAATCTAACAAATTTTCTCAAATTTACTTGCAAAATTAAGAAACAAGTTCGTATTCCGAGCCCATTGTCAATGTGAGTCTCCCATTCGTCGATTGCATCCCACTGTTTAAGTTCTTTAGTTTCCGACGATAGACTCCTCTTCTCTTGCTTCATCTCTCGATTTCTCCACATCGGGAGTTTTAGGAGTTTTAGGGCTTTTCTGCTTGCACTTGTTATCCTTCTTTTTAGTCTTTCCCTTTCTTTCCTTTCTTTCCTTTTTTTCCTTTCTTTCCTTTCTTTCCTTTTTTTCCTTTCTTTCCTTTTTTTCCTTTCTTTCCTTTCTTTCCTTTCTTTTTCGTCTATCTTCCTTTCTTTCCCTTTTTTCCCTTTTTTCCTTTTTTTCCTTTCTTTCCTTTTTTTCCTTTTTTCCCTTTCTTTCCTTTCTTTCCTTTCTTTTTCGTCTATCTTCCTTTTTGTTTTTGCAAGGGGGCCTTTTTTGCTTATTTTGCTTTTAAACCTATCTATAAAATTTTTAATTTTAAACCTATCTATCAATTTTTTAACAAGGACCTTCACCTCGCTAAACCTGAAATAAATATCCAGTCGACTTGTAGCAAAGTCATAAAAAAGAGGGGAATGAAAAAAAGGTTCAATCCATCTTAAAGAAATGCGTTTACGCCGTAGGGGGCGCATAGAACCTTTGATTAGACCCGGACGATAATTGTCCCGGTTCGAAAACTCATATGTATAGCGACTCTCTTTCTCCTCTTTCTTAGACAGCTTCTGAAAAAGTTTATCGGTCTTCAGAATAGCATTCGCAATCTCCTCATCAGTTTCTTGAGTCTTATCCTTTTTTTGAGTCTTATCATTTTTTTGAGTCTTTTCATCAATCTCATTATCCGTTTTTTGAGTCTTTTCATCAATCTCATTATCCGTTTTTTGAGTCTTTTCATCAATCTCATTATCCGTTTTTTGAGTCTTTTCATCAATCTCATTATCCGTTTTTTGAGTCTTTTCATCAATCTCATTATCCGTTTTTTGAGTCTTTTCATCAATCTCATTATCCGTTTTTTGAGTCTTTTCATCAATCTCATTATCCGTTTTTTGAGTCTTTTCATCAATCTCATTATCCGTTTTTTGAGTCTTTTCATTTTTTTGAGTACGTTTCTTCTTCTTCTCCATCATGCTTTCCTTAGTCTCTTCAATCAGTTCTTTAAATTGGTATGAGAAAATCTCATAGTCATGTTCGTTGTCCTTGCTCTTCTGCTCCACCTTCCTAGGAATGGTTAGAGTATTCATTTTTAGCTCCTTCTGCAGCTCGCTGACTAATAGAAAGCGCCATCGAGGGACTTTTTTACGAATTTTTTCCTTCAAAAGAGATTTTTGAAGCCGACTGTACTGTCTTAGCCTCTTCTCGTTTTTTTTTCGCTCTTTCCAATCAACTCTTCCGTCCCTTTTACCATGAAATAATTTGGCCAAAGGATTAGAAAAAATATTTCTTTTTTCTAGTCGTTTTCGTTTTTTTCTTTCTAGTAGCCCGAACGTTCTCAGTTCATATTTTGGGGAATGGGGAAGGCAACCTGGAAGAAGGGTATCAATCATGCGATTTATATCAACGAGTTTTATAACTCTAGGTAGGGAAGGTTGAATAATATCTCTTTCACGAGATTGAGAAGTTTCCCCGTTTTTTCTTCGACTAGATTGAGAAGTTTCCCCTTTTTTTCTTCGACTAGATTGAGAAGTTTCCCCTTTTTTTCTTCTACGAGATTTTAAAATTTTACTATTTTTTCTCCTACTAGCTTGATATTTTAAATATTTCCCATATAAACGCCTTGAAATCTTTTTTCTTCTCCGAGTTTGATATCTTTTCTTAAATGCATTCTTGAGGGACTTAAAAAAGTTAAGAACTGGATTCATTGGGATTAGACTACTTTCGACTGGAATAACACTGTTAGTAGTTTTGCCTAGTGGAATCGGTTCGCTTGTTTCGATTGGAGGAGGGGCAGCAACCTCGGGGTTGGTCAAGTTCCTAGTGGACGGCACCTCTTTGATTCTTCCACGATGGGGCCCATTCAAAAAAGGATCATACTTTGTTGGTAGGCAGGTTTTGAGAGTTTGATCAGTACAAACCCGAGTCCTTTTGTCGAGTATATCTCGAAAAAGAAATCCCGTGTCTAGAGCCTCAATTCTCTTTTTTAACTCATTATTGAAGTTTTTTGTTTTTTCTTTGTTATTTTCAAGCCAATTTTTGTCTAGTTCATCAAAGGAGGGTCTTTCTACTGTGGATGAAGATATCCGGATCTTTTTCATCATTTCCTTGAAAAAAGACAAAGCAGGAAGATATGTAAAAGCTATTCTTTCTTTTCCATCGCTTCGGCATGTATCAAAAAAATATTGGGAGACGCGCTCTTGTACAGCCGCCACAAATAACTGATTTCTTATGTATCGTAATGGACGATCCCATCGGTTAGGCTCGAAAAATGACAGCGCAGTTGTTTCAAACGACGAGTCGCTTTCATCGAATCTGCCTTCCACTTCAACTTCATTCAGATCCACATCCCGATCCACTCCCCAGAACCTCGAACGGGTAGGTTTCCATTTTTCTAATTCCCTTTGTTTTATTTTGTTTTTCGTCATCGGATTATTCACCAACCCGATGAAAGCGTAAGCCTTTTCTATTTGTCTCTTTAGATCGGAGCGTTGGAATGTTTTTGCGACGCTGCTCTCGAATTTATGCGTTATTATGGGTATCGGCATTCGAGATGCATAGACGACCCAGGTAATATATAAGAAAATAGTAATTACCCGACCAGTATTGCGCATCAACTCGATTAACACCAAGTACTGGACTTCGGACACAAACCACTCACAGTCTCGCACAAGTGCCGTAAAGTCGTCCCCAAGGTGTTTAGCAAGGTACTCATAAATCTTCTTACTAGACTTATTACAGTAGTGAAGAAATTCTGACACACGTTGGGCCAAAAAGGCCATAAATTTTTCCCCAAGGTACTTAGTAATGGACTTTTGAAATTTTGACACAAGTTGCTTCTGAGCGCTCCTCAAACGATATTTGTATATCCAGGCGAATAATCTTTGCAAGACTAAAAGTAAACAAATTTGACCAATTGACCAACCAACAAAATTACCCGTTAGAAAATCCAGCTTGTTCTTGCATCGAAACAGATAAATGTGGCCTAATCTGGCTAACAGTGAACTTGGTAAAATAATCTGGTTGGATAATTGAAAAATGAAACTATTCAGGAAAATGCTGAAAGCGCTACTGCTACTTATACTGAAAGAAGGGTGAAAATTGTCAAACAAAAAATAAATCAAAAGATAGGGTACAAAGAAAGCCGTTATTGCATGCGGTATACACAATAATCGATGGAGAGGCGCATTATAGATCGATAGGAACCTCACGAGCTGTCCCAGAATCAAACCAGTTATTGCTGCTCCCTTCTTCTCAGGCTCTTCGACGAGAAGGAAAAAATAAGAAGGTCTAATCGAGAATGCAGTTAACAGCCCAAAATATAGGCCCACGACAACTGCCGAATTCAGTATCTTTATGAAAACTGTGAATAAAGTCATAGTTTGTTCCCCCTTTAAAAAATAATTATTTTGTTGTTTTCTTTTCCAATTCCAATTGTACTAGACAATTTGGAAGTCAGCGGATAGTTATCGATAACCTTAGAGAATGAAAAATCATGCTTTTCTAGATATATTTGAACAAAATTTCTAAGGAAAATTGTGCTCTTACTATAGGATATTTTTCTAGTTTTACATAATCTACAAGATAGGTATTTCTTCATAGTTTCCTTCTAGTTATTTCTTCCTATTTCCCTCTTCGTAGTCTATTAATAACAAAACGGGTTTCCAATGGACAAAGTCAAAATTCCAACGGCTTTGGCTAATATAACCTTCCCGACCACGATTTTTTCTTTTTTCTAGGCATTTCACCTCGAAATACGAAATTTTCTTCTAATCTGTATTAAAACTAAAAAATAAAAATTCGAAAGAAATAGTGGATTCCATCGTTTCTATGGTTACTTCTTAAACGGTGAGGTCTTCTCTATACACCGGAGCCTTTCACTTTATTTAATGAATGTTGTTGGTAACTTGTATAGTTCACATTCTTTGGCTCTACCCATGAATTTTCCAGTAACTAGGCCTTTCACAACGAGATCTACATATACAGTAACGGTATTTAATTATGAGGATTGGCTGGGTAGCTGACCCTCTTAGTCCGTTCTTGCAAAAGGGCGGTCTGTTTTTCAATTTTAACCAAGATTTCCTCCGCTTAATGGATAACCATTTGCTACCAATGGAGAATTCTTTAATTTTTTTTGATTGGATTTACACCAATGGAAACCATAAATTTCATACACAATGAAAGGCATAGGATCAATGATACTGCAAAATTTTTCTCTTTCCTTTGTTCTAGCTGATGATCTGAACGAGTCGCACATACACCCTAGTACACGTTCCTCGACGTTGAGGGCATCTCTTAAGAGCGGGGGATTTTGTGACATTTCTGATTGGCTGTCTTGTTTTTCTAATAAGTTGGTTAATAGTTGGCATGTTGAATCATATACGTAATAGTATGGTTTAGATTGATCCTAACCGGATTCCTCCTATAGCGGAGTCCTCTTATTAAAGGCGGTCGGTAGGGGTAATCTCAAATCATGGATTTACTAGACCTCCCAGTCATCCGCTATCGAATCAACAATTCCATAAGTTCGGGCCTCTGTTGGTGTCATATAAGTATGTCTTTTCAGGTCGGCGATTCCCATCGATAGAGACCTGCGCGATCTTTGTGCATAATGGTCAAAGATATTCACTAATGTATGGAATAAATAAATAAACGACGTCATCTTTTATAAAAGAAAGAAAGATAAAAGAATAAGAAGAAAATGTTTCTCAAAAAGTACTTACCTAAGTTTCGATTTTTGCAAACTAAAAATGGGTCATAGTTTCATTTTTCTCAAAAAGCACTTACCTAAGTTTCGATTTTTGCAAACTAAAAAGAGGAGTCTATCATTATAGAAAATGGTTTGTTAGTGTCTTTGTATACAGAATATTCTTTGATCTATTCGTCAGCCAATTCTCAAAAATTTAGGTTCGTTTCCATTTTCCCTCCGGGGGTCATAATAAAAGAAAGAGTTAATCATACACAGTAGGATACACCAAATGAAATTCGGCGATGCAAAAGTTTTCGCAAGCGTTCTTGGTCGAAAAATGTGAATGAAATATCCCACTGAATTCAATTCCTTATACCAAATGACTTCTAAAAAAAAGAGATTCACTAATGTATGGAATAAATAAAGGACGTCATCTTTTGAGAAGGCAAAGAATTTTTGACCTTCGTCGAAAAGGAATCTTCGTCGAAACTGAATCTGCTTCTTCTTCGAAAGAGCTTAGAACCCTTAGAAAAGACAGTAGGGTCTTCTAAAAGTCCTTCCGAAAGTGGAAGCAAAAATAGCTTTCAACCTCTTATTCAGTTTGAAAGACAGATTTGCAAATAGAACAGTGCGCACAGCGCAAAGGTTCGTCATTCCCTCTATTGCGATACTTCCGAAGACTCAACTAAATTCGCGGGGCCACTTCGGTAACGAAGGACTGAACGTATTCTATAAATGGGCGACCGGCTGAATCGACTTCGGCGAATTCTGAGATTAGCAGCTCGAACAAAATTGGGAAAGTGCAGCCATTGTAAGCCCTAGTTTGAAGTCATAGAAATCTATCTTCTAAAGACATTGGGGAAGATCGTCTCTCGTTTAGAATCCTGAGTAGATAATGATTAGTCAGGTGCCCTATTCTTATTGCGTATAGCCTAATCACCAATTGGTTAATGTATGTAATAAATAAATACACCACGTCATCTTTTATTCGAAAGGCTTCTTCAGCTTTACCCAATTATATGCTTGACTATAATTCCCGGGAGTAAGTGCTATAGCCTGTTTCCAATACCCAGGCGATGGATCGAACCAAGCCTCAGCAATTTCAGAATCTCCCTGTGGAATGGCCTGTTCTCCCCGGTCAGTAGGGGTAATCTCAAATCATGGATTTAGTAGACCTCCCAGTCAGCCGCTATAGAATCAACAATTCCATAAGTTCGGGCCTCTGTTGGTGTCATATAAGTATGTCTTTTCAGGTCGGCGACTACCATCGCTATAGACCTGCGCGATCTTTGTGCATAATGTCCTATGACGTAGTTACGTAATTTTGTCACTTCTTCTCCGTCCAGGCCTACGTCAATCGGGATGCGATTCTTTGCAAAAACACATTTTGGTTGATGAATCATTACCCTGATGATATAATAAAAGGTTCTTCTAGTTCGCCTGATAAAGGGAAGATAAAAGAAAGAAAGATAAAAGAATAAGAAGAAAAAAGATAGAATTGAACAACCGTACAGGCATCTTTTGTGCATTGCATACGGCTCTACAATCAAATTGATCCTTACCCTCTATCAAAGAAAGATAAAAATAGGATCTATTAGACCTCGATCAGTAAATGATCAAATTACCACCCTTCCTTTCGTGGGAGTTCAAAACTACTATGATGGCTCCGTTGCTTTATATATGGATTTCTTTTTTTGTCTATGATTAAGCAATCCCAAAGTTGCTTTTTTATTTGATTAAATAAACTAAGGAAAAAAGAATCTTTTTTTTTTTTTTTTTTTTTCACTCGTTCATAACATAAATATTGTTACTAGATCTCCGGTGGGAAAGCAAAAAAGTTTGTGACGCTGAACTGGACTCCCGATAGATAAGAAAAATCATAAATACCTTTTATCTCATACTACTCTCTCGATACATAATCTAATGCTTTGAAAAAACAATCAAAAACTTTCATATATCGAATTCAAAGTGCCATGCTATTATTACTTATATTACTTACTATTCATATTTCATATGGCGAAGGCATAGTCTTCTTTTTTCTCTGAAATAAAACCTCATTGGCGCCAAACGTGAGGGAATGCTAGACGTTTGGTTTGTGCTCCTCCGGACAGGATGAAAGCGGCCATTGAAGCGGCTACTCCCATGCCTAGTGTATGTACATCTGGTCGCACCAGTCGGCTAACATCATGCACAGATATTCCATACACTAGTGATCCACCAGGAGAGTTGATAAATAAAAATTGTTCTTTGGTATTATCCTCTATATTGAGAAATACCATAAGACCCACAAGTGTATTCGCGAGCTCCTTATCCAGCTCTTTGAATAAAAAAAGTGCTCTGTCTCGATAAAGTCGTTCGATTAGGGTCAAATTCTATTCCTTAGGAACCGTACAGGCGCCTTTTGACGCATACGGTTCCAAAATTTTGCGAAAAAAATCAATGTATAGATTCCAATCCCCTTTCGGATTTCATAGAATGCTCTTTCGGACTTCTCATTTTGATTCGATTTTCAATAAAGACGAGTAAAGAATTAATGAAACTTATCGAATTCACTTTTCATTGATATAGTCTTTCATCGAGATCCAATTCAAATCACGATGTCATTTGCTTGTTCCTAAATGGACCTCGTTAATCTGAATCTTTTTAGGTTTATACTCTACTCCGGGTAAAGATCCACCCGCTTTTGATTTGCACATATAGAACAAATACTCCCATTACCACTTCTTTTTTCTCAATTCAGGCATTTCGGCAAATATTCCAGGTCTTCATGCATATTACTCGATTGATTAACAGAACAGTTTCAGATCATTTCTATTTACAAATAAGATTTCTTTCTAACTAGGAATCCGTTTATGATATAAGGAGTAATGGTAGATAGATTACCAATTGGTTTTTTTAAACGGAGCCTGGATACTTCAATTTATTCGTCCAACCAAGCCAACCATAAATTATTCGAACGGCTAATAGTAATTTGAATGCCCCTAAAAAATGTATCTAATTGGACTTCACGCTCCAAATTTTGGATGATTCAATTAATCTTTCTTGGGCGAAATAGAGGATCTCTCAATCGGGGAGAGAACGGGGAAATCCCATATGAGCCAATATATCTGACAAGTCGCACTATAAG